TGATTACTGTTCCTATACAGTTCGAACTATCTATGGGGCTTTAGGTATCAAAATTTGGATATTTGTAGACGAGTAATAATAAAGCCCTTACTTGACTTATCTTTAGGTCTATCGGGTAATAGAACAAAAAAAATTCTTTCATTCTTTTTTTGTCTGTTAAGTCAAAACAAAAACAAATAATTCTATAAGGTTGAATAAAAATTCCATTTGATTCGATATAATTGCTATGCTTAGTGTGTGACTCGTTGGTTTTTTTAGGGTTAGATTCAAAAAAAATAGACCAGCCCATAATATGAACTAATAACCAACTCATCGTTTCGCATTATCTGGATATAAAGAACCAGTCGAGATATGATATATTGGTCATATCATTGTAGCAACTGAAATCTTTTTTGGATAAAAAAAAAGAAAAACCAATTTGATTCTGAGTTGCGAAACAATAACAAGAAAAGTAAAGTATATGGATAGAATGGAAGGGTGAGAGAAAGAGAGAAAAAAAAAAAAAAAAATCTATGATATAGAATTCCAATATGTAAGGTCGATGATTCATCTCATAAAGGGAAATGTAATAAAGCATTAATACTAATTGATCCCTAATTAAACAAAATCCTTCTTATAGAACAAAAAAATCAAGAGCCACGAGTCAATAAAGACTGAGAGTATTGACTCAAGAACAAATTTCATTAGGGGCTCCGTTGTAAAATCCAGACCTAACCATTAATAACGAAGCGATGGGAACGACAGAACCCGTGATTGCATAAGATTCTATTGAAAACGAATTCTAATGGTTCATTGGATAGGATGGCGGAATGAACTAGGAACCAATTCATTTATTCTGAAAAGTCATGTCATGAATTAATCCTAAAATAAACAAATAAAAGTCATGCCATGAACTAATCCCATAAACTGAATATTAAATAGAGTAAATATTCGCCCGCGAAAATCTTTATTTTTTGGATTTCAAAATTGTAGTGGATCCAATATGATAATAAAAGGCAAAACAAACTAAAGACTCGTTATAACCTTATAATATAATATATAATAATAAAAAAATATAATAAATAATAACAAAAAATTTATAAATATAAATCAAATGTATGTTTAGTTATATCTCAAAAAAGATATATCAATTTCTAATAAATTCTCAAAGACTCTCATGATTCAATATATTGTTTCAATATATTATTTATTAAATACATGTATATTATTTTAATTAAATACATGTATATTATTTTATAATCGTTATCGTTTCGTTCGTGAGGAGCTGGATGAGAAGAAAATCTCATGTCCAGTTCTGTAATAGAGATGGAAGTAATAAAAAACCATCAATTATAACCCCAAAAGAACCCGATTCCGTAAACACCATAGAGGAAGAATGAAAGGAATATCTTATCGAGGTAATAATATTTGCTTCGGTAGATATGCCCTTCAAGCGCTTGAACCTGCTTGGATCACATCTAGACAAATAGAAGCAGGGCGACGAGCAATGACACGAAACGCGCGTCGCGGCGGAAAAATATGGGTACGTATATTTCCAGACAAACCTGTTACAGTCAGACCTACAGAAACACGTATGGGTTCAGGAAAAGGATCTCCCGAATATTGGGTAGCTGTCGTTAAACCAGGTAGAATACTTTATGAAATGAGCGGAGTACCAGAAAATATAGCCAGAAAGGCTATTTCAATAGCGGCATCCAAAATGCCTATACGAACTCAATTCAGTATTTCAGGATAGGAATGTAGAACCAAAAGAAAGAGGTTTTTCGGATGAAAAAAACCAATTGCAGGGTTCTTTTTTTGTTTTGAATAAACAATATTTCTTTTTTTTCCTAAGTCCTTTGCCTTTGGATTGAAAAAACAGATAAAAAACGATATGATTCAACCTCAAACCCATTTGAATGTAGCGGATAACAGCGGAGCCAGAAGATTGATGTGTATTCGAATCATAGGAGCTAGTAATCGACGATATGCTAAGATTGGTGACGTTGTTGTTGCTGTAATCAAGGAAGCAATACCAAATACACCGCTAGAAAGATCAGAAGTGATCAGAGCCGTAATTGTACGTACTTGTAAAGAACTCAAACGCGACAATGGTATAATAATACGATATGATGACAATGCTGCGGTTGTTATTGATCACGAAAGAAATCCAAAAGGAACTCGAATTTTTGGCGCAATCGCCCGGGAATTAAGACAATTAAATTTCACTAAAATAGTTTCGTTAGCACCTGAAGTATTATAAGATGAGACCATAATAGATAAGATGAGACCATAATAGAGCTTATAATATTTGAATGAAATTGATTAATTAGTAGATTTAGATTAATTAGGAGATTGTTTGTGGCTCAAGTATATGCCTTTCAATATTTCATAAATATTTAATAATTAAATATTTAATAATTCAAAAAAAAAAAAAAAGAGCATGCATGTTGATTATATCAAGATTCGGGGACAAGAAAAATCTTAGTTTCTTATGAGTAAAGACACTATTGCTAACATACTAACTTCTATACGAAATGCTGACATGAATAAAAAAAGAACAGTTCGAATACCATATACTAAGATCACTGAAAACATTCTTAAAATCCTTTTACGAGAAGGGTTTATTGAAAACATGAGAAAACATCAGGAAAGCAACAATCTTTTTTTGGTTTTAACCCTACGACATAGAAGGAAAAGGAATAGGAAAGGACCAGATAAAACCGTTTTAAATTTAAAACAGATCAGTCGACCCGGTCTACGAATCTATTCTAATTATCAACGAATCCCAAGAATTTTAGGCGGGGTGGGGATTGTAATTCTTTCTACTTCTCAGGGTATAATGATAGACAGAGAAGCTCGACTAGAAGGAATCGGTGGAGAAATTTTGTGCTATATATGGTAATCTTTTCTGATATCCGAATTATATATGGAACTCTCGTATTTGTGAAAAAAGAGAAAGGGTGAGTTTCTAATATTACGCCTCACACATTAGTTGATACCTCAAGTGAAAGAACAAAAAAAGATTCATTAAGGTTTAATTTATGAATCACTTCCCAATGGTATTAGTGATTAGGTGATTTTCTCAATTTAAACATTCATTTCATGGAGATACAATTCGAAATTAAAAATTTCAAGAAACTTATTTTCTTCCAATAAAGAGATTCAGAATTAAGTTAAGGAATGACAAATATGAAAATAAGAGCCTCCGTCCGTAAAATTTGTGAAAAATGTCGACTGATCCGTAGGCGAGGACGAATTATAGTAATTTGTTCCAACCCAAGACATAAACAAAGACAAGGATAGATAATTTTTAGAAAAAAAGGGGGAAGGGAACTCCATAAATCTAAAGGACCCAATGTTGAAATAAATAAAAAGAAATAAAAGGATCTGTTTTGACATCAAATGGATAGATCCATATATCTCTGACTTAGATTTATGAGATGACAAAATATGGCAAAACCTATACCAAGAATTGGTTCACATAAGAATAGACATATGGGTTCACGTAAAAATGCACGTAGAATACCAAAGGGAGTTATTCATGTTCAAGCAAGTTTCAACAATACTATTGTAACTGTTACAGATGTACGGGGGCGGGTAATTTCTTGGTCCTCCGCCGGTACTTGTGGATTCAAGGGTACAAGAAGAGGCACGCCTTTTGCCGCTCAAACCGCAGCAGGAAATGCTATTCGGACAGTAGTGGATCAAGGTATGCAACGAGCAGAAGTCATGATAAAAGGCCCCGGTCTCGGAAGAGATGCGGCATTAAGGGCTATTCGTAGAAGTGGTATACTATTAAGTTTCATACGAGACGTAACCCCTATGCCACATAATGGCTGCAGGCCCCCTAAAAAAAGACGTGTGTAAAAATAAACATTGAAAATATTTCAAGAGAAATAAATAATTCAATGATTTGATCTACTAATATTACTATGGTTCAAGAGAAAGTAACAGTATCTATTCGGCCACTAGAGTGGAAGTGTGTTGAATCAAGAGCAGACAGTAAACGTCTTTATTATGGACGCTTTATTCTGGCTCCACTTATGAGAGGACAAGCCGATACAATAGGCATTGCGATGCGAAGAGCTTTGCTTGGAGAAATAGAAGGAACATGTATCACACGCGCAAAATCCGAGAAAATACCACATGAATATTCTACCATAATGGGTATTCAAGAATCCGTACATGAAATTTTAATGAATTTGAAAGAAATTGTATTGAGAAGTAATCTCTATGGAACTAGCGATGCGTCTATTTGTGTCAAGGGTCCCCGATATGTAACTGCTCAAGATATCATCTTACCACCTTCCGTGGAAATCGTTGATAATACACAGCATATAGCTAACCTAACAGAACCAATAACTTTGTGTATTGAATTACAAATCGAGAGGAATCGCGGATATCGTATAAAAACGCCAAATAACTTTCAAAACGGAAGTTATCCTATAGATGCTGTATTCATGCCTGTTCGAAATGCAAATCATAGTATTCATTCTTATGTGAATGGAAATGAAAACCAAGAAATACTTTTTCTCGAAATATGGACAAATGGAAGTTTAACTCCTAAAGAAGCACTTCATGAGGCCTCCCGAAATTTGATTGATTTATTTATTCCCTTTTTCCATGCAGAAGAACATTTAGAAAACAATCAACACAAAGGTACTTTATCCCTTTTTAATTTTCATGGTAGATTAGCTAAACCAAGGAAAACCAAAAAAGAAAAAGCATTGAAATATATTTATATTGACCAATCAGAATTGCCCCCCAGGGTCTATAATTGCCTCAAAAGGTCTAATATCAATAGATTTTTAGACCTTTTGAATAACAGTCAAGAAGAACTTATGAAAATTAAAGATTTTCGGATAGAAGATGTAAAACATATATTGGACGTTCTAGAAATAGAAAAGCATTTTGCATAAAATTTAATGAGTTTTGAATCGTTAACACAATCCATATACTCGGAATATATCCAAAATTTAATTGACTAAACGTATCTAGGGAAAATTCACTTTGAGGTG